CAGATTTTTGTATTTATATGGAATTTCTTAGGATTCCTTAAGTCTGCACCATAGTGCCGCTGCACTATGGTAGCAACAAGGAAGTTTTATTCTTGCTTTGATTTGTTCAATTTTTGTTTGTTCTATATGTAAGTGAGTGCGTGAGTGGACTCTAAGTTCTAGATGGGGTTGGAGTATTATGTGGTATTTCTCATTAGTTGTTATTAGTTGATCAAGTATCCTTGTATTTAGCAATTCATTTTAGTTTCGGTTAAATTTTGTGCCAGCAGCCGCGGTTACACCTTGGAGGCGTTTGAACAGGCTTGGTATTAAAGGTAGTTATATATTTATTTTGGTTGATTTTGTTTAGGTGGTTTGTGGGTGAAATTTTTATTGTTTTTGTTTATCTTTTTTATATTTGGAGGCTATGAAATTTTATTTGTAAACTAGGATTAGATACCCTATTATTTTAGAATGTTAATTTTGGGTACCTGAGTAGTAATAGTTATGTTCTTGAAACTTAAAGAATTTGGCGGTATTTCATTCCGTCTAGAGGAATCTGTCTCGTTATCGATAGTCCACGTTGGACCTTACTTATATTGATTTTGGTTTGTATACCGCCGTTTATTGATTATCTTTTTAGAGTTATGTTAATTTTCTGGTTTCTTTATTTTGAAGGATTTCAGGTCAAGGTGCAGCTTGTTTTTAAGTGGGATGATGGATTACATTATTATTTGTTTGTGGATTGTTGGGTTTAATACTGGCATGAAATTGGATTTAGTTGTAATAATCTGTAGATTGTTATTATGATAGGAGGTTCTGGAATATGCACACATCGCCCGTCGCTCTCGTTTAGTTTATATGATGAGATAAGTCGTAACAAAGTGGTTGTACCGGAAGGTGCGGCTGGATTGATATCAGATCATTTCTGTTAGTTGAGTTTTCATTTACGCTGAATTATTATGTCGTGCGATTCGACATGATCTGATTTTATTGGTTGTCTTGTTTTTGTTTGTGATTGTTTGTTTAGTTAATTAAAATATTATTTTGTTGTTGTATTGTTTTGATTTAATTTTTTTACTATAGTGTATTTGTACTGTAATGGGTTGGGTAGTTTAATGTGTTTTTGGAAGCTGATTTTGTTTGTTGTACCTTGTGTATCAGGGTTCATTAAATTTTATTATTTATTTTTATTTCCCGATTTTAAAGGAGTTAACAACTTATGTTAGTTACTGTTTCATTAGTATTAATAATAGGTGGTTGGTAGTGAAATGTTATTCGTCTTTAGTGGTATCTGGTTTTTCAAGAAATGAATTTAATTCATACGTCTTATTTAATGTTTACTGTTGTTTTATTTGTTTTTATTTGATGTTAAGATTAAGGGGGATTAGCTCTTTATTTTATTTTTATAATTTGTGTAATTGGGGTATTTAGTTTGGTGGATTTTATATTGATTTTCTATTTGATTATGTTAAAATTTTATTTGTTCTTTTTTTAATTTTATGTTATTTAAGTTATTTATTGAAATGTTTTCTTTATTTTTGGCTTGTATGGTAATTATTGTGTAATTAGTAAATTTCTTTTGTTATTTTGTGTGGGGAATGTTAATTTCTTTTGAGGAATTAGGCAAAGTTTTATGTCCGCCTGTTTAACAAAAACATCTCTTCTTGTTAGTTTTTGAAGTATGGCCTGCCCACTGACTTGTTGAAGGGCCGCGGTATTTTGACCGTGCAAAGGTAGCATAATCATTAGTTCTTTAATTGTGATCTGGTATGAATGGCTTGACGAGACATAAGCTGTCTTTGGGGTATTGTTAGTTGAATTTGGTTTTTGAGTTAAAATTCTTAAATGTTTTTATGGGACGAGAAGACCCTATAGAGTTTGACATTTATTTCTGTTTTTGTGTGTTTGTTTTATTTTATTTAATGGGAATGCTGTTTTGTTGGGGTGATGGGAGATATTATTTAACTTCTCTTTGGGGTTGCATATTTATGTATAATAGTTTTTGATCCATTTATTTTGATTATAAGATTAAATTACCTTAGGGATAACAGCGTTATCCTCCTTGAGAGTTCTTATTGGCGGGGGGGTTTGCGACCTCGATGTTGGATTAAGATGAATTTTTGGTGCAGGAGCTGAAGTGATTAGGTCTGTTCGACCTTTAAAATCTTACATGATCTGAGTTCAGACCGGCGTGAGCCAGGTTGGTTTCTATCTATAGAGAGTTTTTATATTTTAGTACGAGAGGACCGGATATTTGGAATAATTTCAGTTGTTATATTGGGGTTTGTTAATGTGTGCTATTTTGGCAGATAAGTGCGTTAGATTTAGAATCTATTAATGTGGAGTTGTTTTACAGGTAGTATGTAATGTTTGATCTTTTTTTTATTGTTGTTGTTTTTTTGTTGTTAATAATTTTTGTTATGGTTGGGGTGGCTTTCTTGACTTTGTTGGAGCGAAAGGTTTTGGGTTATGTTCATATTCGTAAAGGCCCTAATAGGGTGGGGTTTGTTGGTATTCTTCAGCCTTTTAGAGATGCTATTAAGTTATTTTCTAAGGAGCAATATTTTCCTATTGTTTCTAATTATCTTATTTATTATTTTTCTCCTGTTTTTGGGTTTTTTCTTTCCTTGTTGGTTTGATTATTAATTCCTTATTTAAGTGGGTTTATTTCTTTTGAGTTGGGTTTGTTGTTTTTTTTAGCTTGTACAAGCTTGGGAGTTTATACTATTATAATTGCTGGCTGGTCTTCTAATTCTAGTTATTCTCTATTAGGAGGGCTTCGTGCTTTAGCTCAGACAATTTCTTATGAGGTAAGATTAGCTTTTATTTTGCTTTCTTTTGTTGTTTTGGTTTGTAGATACAACTTAGCTTACTTTTATTTCTTTCAGGTTTATTTGTGATTAATTTTTATTTCTCTTCCTTTGTCGTTTGTTTGATTTATTTCTTGTTTGGCTGAGACTAATCGTACGCCTTTTGATTTTGCTGAAGGTGAGTCTGAGCTTGTTTCTGGGTTTAATGTGGAGTATGGTAGTGGTGGATTTGCATTAATTTTCTTGGCTGAGTATGCAAGTATTCTTTTTATAAGATTGCTGTTTTGTATTATTTTTTTGGGTAGTGATCTTTATTCCTTTTTTTTTTACATTAGGCTTGCTTTTATTTCTTTTTTATTTATTTGGGTTCGCGGAACAGTTCCACGATTTCGTTATGATAAGTTGATGTATTTAGCTTGAAAGAGATTTTTGCCTCTTTCGTTAAATTATCTTTTGTTTTTTATTGGTGTTAAGTGTTTTATTTTTTCTTTGTTGTAGTGTATTAATTTAAGTATATTAAGTTAATAGAAGATTTAAACTTCTTTCATAATGTTTTCAAGACATTAGGCTTGTCTTATAGCTTTTTAACTTTAGTCTATTATTTTGTCTCATAGTTTTGTTGTTATGGGATTTGTGATGTAGTATATGAAGTATATTGTAGTTAAGATTTGTCCAGTTAGGATGTAAGGGTCTTCTACTGGTCGTGCTCCGATTCATGTTAGTAGGATTACGGTATTTGTTATTGCTCAGAATAGGATTTGGTTAATTGGGTAGAATTGTGTTCCCCGGAATTTGGATTTGTTTGTTGGTATAATGAATAGGATTGCGATTGATATGGCTAGGGCAATTACCCCTCCTAATTTGTTGGGGATGGATCGTAGGATTGCGTATGCAAATAGGAAATATCATTCTGGCTGAATATGGACGGGAGTTACTAGGGGGTTTGCTGGTGTGAAGTTGTCTGGGTCTCTCAGGATGTATGGTTCTTTTAGGGTTAGTACTGTTAGTATTATAATTATTAGTGCAAACCCCAGGATGTCTTTTACTGTGAAGTATGGGTGGAATGGGATTTTGTCTGTGTTCTTGTTTAGTCCTAGGGGGTTATTTGATCCTGTTTGGTGAAGGAATAGCAGGTGGATTATTGCTATTGCTGTGATTGCAAATGGCATTAGGAAGTGTAGTGCAAAGAAACGTGTTAAAGTGGCGTTGTCTACCGCGAATCCTCCTCACACTCATTGTACTACTTCTTTCCCTACATATGGGATTGCTGATAAGAGGTTTGTAATTACTGTTGCACCTCAGAATGATATTTGTCCTCATGGCAGGACATACCCTATGAACGCTGTTGCTATAGTTAGGAATAGGATTGCTACTCCTACAGATCATGTATGTATGAAGTTGTATGATCCGTAATATATGTTTCGTCCTGTGTGTAGGTAGATGCAAACGAAGAATAGGGATGCCCCGTTTGCATGGAGGGTGCGTAGTAGTCAACCATAGTTTACGTCTCGGCAGATGTGGCTTACTCTTCTGAAGGCGGTGTCGATGTTTGGGCAGTAGTGTATAGCTAAGAACAATCCGGTTGCAATTTGTGCTACTAGGCAGATTCCTAATAGGGATCCAAAGTTTCACCATCCGCTAATTGTGGACGGTGTTGGCAGGTCTACTAGGGCATTATTTGCGATTTTAAATAAAGGGTGTTTGTTTCGTGTAGGTTTATTCATTATCTTGTGTGTCGTAGGGGCCCTTTTGATACATTAATAATGTTTACGACTACAATTAGTGTTAAAAGTATATAGATTACTAGTATGGTTGTTATTATTCCTATCATTTGGTTGTATATAACGGTTGTTGTGGTTGTAATTTCATTTTCTGTTATTGTATTGTGAGTGTCTATCTCCTTGTTGTTTGTTGGAGTCGGTATTGTATATATTAGGATGGGCATAGTGATTGATGCGATTATCAGTATTTTGTTTGATGGTGAGAATATTTCGTTTGATGCTAGTCTTGTTATGTATATAAATAATACCAGTATCCCTCCAATTATGATTATGAATAAGATGTATGAGAACCAAAAGCTTTTGTACATTGTTCCTCTGATTAAGCATACTATAATTGTTTGTATGAGTAGTATTAGTCCTATGGCTATAGGGTGTTTTATTTGTGTGAATATTAATCTTGTTGTTGTTCTTATTGCTATAAATAGTTTTGTTATATCAGGGGGTATTTTATTTAAAATGTTAGTTTTGGGGACTAGTGAAATGGTATTAATACTTTTCCTCTGAAGTTTTAAAAGGTTGTTCCTTATTTCTGGTTTACAAGACCAATATTTTTATTAAATTATTAAAACATTTAATGCCAATGTGATTGTATTTTTTTGTTTGTTATTTTTGTGGTATTTGGGCCTTTTCTTCCAGTCGGAAGCATTTGTTAATTACTTTGCTGAGATTGGAGTTTGTTGTGTTGGTTCTTTATTTTTCCATTTATTTTTATTTGTGTAGGTTTAATTATAGCTTGTTTTTTGTTGTTTATTTTCTGGTTTTTTCTGTTTGTGAGGGGGCTTTGGGTTTGTCTATTTTGGTTTCTATAATTCGTAGTCATGGTAATGATTATTTTCAATCTTATAGAGTTCTTCAATGTTAAGGTTCCTTTGTTTTTTGATTTTTTTAATCCCCTTGTGTTTTGTTTCTAGATTTTGATGATTGATTTGTTCCTCGATGTTTTTTATTTCTTTTATTTATTTATTTTTCTTTCCTTATTTTTTTTGTTGAAGTGGGCTGGGCTATATTTTTGGTTGTGATTTGATTTCTTATGGTCTTATTCTTCTTAGTTTATGGATTTGTGTTCTTATGGTTTTGGCTAGAGAGTCTATTTTTCGTTTAAGTTATTTTTCTGGCTTTTTTTTGTTTGTGGTAATTGTTCTTACTATTTTATTATATTGTACTTTTAGAAGAATCAGTCTACTTTCATTTTATATTTTTTTTGAAAGTAGACTGATTCCTACTTTGTTTTTAATTTTGGGTTGGGGGTATCAACCTGAGCGGGTTCAGGCTGGTATTTATTTGTTGTTTTATACCTTGTTGGCTTCTCTTCCTTTGTTGGTTGGTATTTTATTTGTTTATAATTCTTTGGGCTCTTTGTGTTTATTTTTATTAGGTGGCAGTGAACATTTGGTTGGTAGTTTATTTTATATTTGTATGGTTTTTGCCTTTTTGGTTAGGATGCCTATGTTTATGGTTCATTTATGGCTCCCTAGGGCTCATGTTGAAGCTCCTGTGTCTGGGTCTATAATTTTAGCTGGTGTTTTGTTGAAGTTGGGAGGGTATGGGCTTCTTCGTGTTTTTCCTGTGCTGTTTAAATTTGGGTTTAAGTTTGGTGTTGTTTGGGTTGCTCTGAGTTTGGTTGGGGGCCTTTTTGTTAGTTTGTTTTGCATGCGGCAGACTGATTTGAGGTCACTAATTGCTTACTCTTCTGTATCTCATATGAGTATGGTCATTGGTGGTATCATGACCTTAAATTATTGGGGGGTGTGTAGCTCTTTTGCTTTGATGGTGGCTCATGGTTTATGCTCTTCTGGTCTTTTTTGTCTTTCTAATATTTCTTATGAGCGTTTTGGTAGACGGAGTCTTTTAATTAATAAGGGTTTAATTAACTTAATGCCTAGAATGGCTATGTGGTGGTTCTTGTTGAGATCTTGCAATATGGCGGCTCCTCCCTCTTTGAACCTTTTGGGGGAGATTGGCTTATTAAGTAGTCTGGTTTCTTGGTCTTGGTGTCTTATATTTGTTTTGGTTTTTTTGTCTTTTTTTAGTGCTGCGTATACTCTTTACTTATATTCTTACAGTCAGCATGGGTTTATTTATTCTGGAATTTATTCTTGTTCTTTAGGCTATGCCCGTGAGTTTTTGTTGTTGTTTTTGCATTGGTTTCCCTTGAACTTGATTATTTTAAAGGTGGATGTTACTGTTTTTTGGGTTTAATTAAAATCTAAATAGTTTAAGGGAAAATGTTGGTTTGTGGTGCCAATGATATACTTATGTATTTTAGATTTATGTTTATATCTATTTGTTTTGTTAGATTTGTTTTTTTGTTTCTTTCGGGTTGGGCTTGTTGTATCTTGGGTTCTTACTTTATTATGAATGATTTGGTTTATTTTATTGATTGGGATATTATTACGTTAAATGGTAGATCTGTTGTTATAACTTTCTTGTTTGATTGGATATCTTTGCTGTTTATGGGGTTTGTTTTTATTATCTCTTCTTTAGTTATTCTTTATAGAGATGACTATATGCTTGGTGATTTGAATATTGTTCGTTTTATTTCCTTGGTTTTGATGTTTGTTGTTTCTATAATGTTTTTAATTATTAGTCCTAATTTAATTAGAATTTTATTGGGCTGGGATGGCTTAGGTTTAGTTTCTTATTTGTTGGTAATTTATTATCAAAGTGTAAGGTCTTATGGTGCTGGTATGTTGACTGTTTTGTCTAATCGAGTTGGTGATGTTGCTTTGTTAATGGCTATTGCTTGGATGATTAATTATGGTAGCTGGAGTTTTATTTATTATTTGGAGGTTATATCGGGCTCTCTCGAGATGGAGTTGATTTCTTTTCTTGTTGTTCTGGCTGCTATAACTAGGAGCGCTCAGATTCCTTTTTCTTCTTGGTTGCCGGCAGCAATGGCTGCTCCCACTCCTGTGTCTGCTTTAGTTCATTCTTCTACATTGGTTACGGCAGGGGTTTATCTTCTTGTTCGGTTTAGCCCCTCTTTTGGGTGCTGGTTGAATGTTTTTCTGTTGTTGGTTTCAGGGCTGACCATGTTTATGGCTGGCCTAGGGGCTAATTTTGAGTTTGATTTAAGGAGGATTATTGCTTTATCTACTCTTAGACAGTTGGGACTTATGATTATAACTATTTCTATTGGTCTTTCTGGTTTGGCCTTTTTTCATCTGTTGACTCATGCTTTGTTTAGGGCTTTGTTGTTTATGTGTGCTGGGGGGGTTATTCATTCTATGGGGGATTCTCAGGATATTCGTTTTATGGGTGGCTTATCTATTTATATGCCTTTTACTTCTTCTAGTTTGATGGTTTCTAATTTTGCCCTTTGTGGGATGCCTTTTTTGGCTGGGTTTTACTCCAAGGATTTTATTTTGGAGATGTTTTCTATGAGATACGTAAATATATTTGGTATTTTTTTGTTGTTTGTCTCTACGGGTTTAACTGTTTGTTATTCTTTTCGGTTATTTTATTTTGTTTTGTGTGGTGATTTTAATTTTGTTCCTTCTTATTCGATGGTTGAGACTAACTATAATATAATGACTGGTATAGTTGGTCTATTAATTATGTCTATTTTTGGAGGGGGGTCTCTTATGTGATTAATTTGTCCTACCCCTTCTTTAATTTGCTTACCTTATTATTTGAGGTTTCTTACTTTGTTCGTAGTGTTTTTAGGTGGTTGGTTGGGGTATGAGATTGCTGGGTTTGTTTTTGGTGATAGGCTATTTTCTATATATTTATATAACATGTCTTCATTCTCTGGGTCTATGTGGTTTATACCATTTTTTTCTACTTATGGTGTTTCTTTTAGTCCTTTGGAGGTGGGGTATAAGGCGACAAGGATTTTTGATTCCGGTTGGATGGAGTTTTTTGGTGGTCAGGGTTTATATTGGGTTCTTTTTAACTTGGGTAAGGTTAATCAGTGGTTTCAGTATAATAATTTGAGGGTGTTTTTAGGGCTTTTTGTTATGTGAGTTGTTATTTTATTATTTATTCTTATTTTTTACTTGAATAGCTTATTTTTAGAGCGCGACACTGAAGATGTCGATGAGGTATTTATTATCTTTGAGTATTTATAAAAGGTTCCCTTTGTCTTTACAGTGAAAGTGTAATGTTTATTCTTCTAAACTATATAAATGTAGAGATGTAAACGGATTTTAACCGCTATAGTGATAAGTTAGCAGCATACACTTTTCTGCCATCTCTTTAACAGGAATATTTATTCAATTTTATTATTAACAATAATATACCTCTTTTTGGTTTCAGTTAAGTTGAAAGCGGGGATAATTATATTATCTAAGGTCAGGTCGAAACTGACTGCAATGGTTGCTTCTCGCTTACATTAAGGGTGGTGAAACTAACTACTTAGAGTAGTACTTTTTGAATGCAACTCAAATGTTATTATTAACTATGGTTCCTAATTTCTTCATTCTAGGGACCCTTGGTTCCACTCATGATATAGCCCAATAATTAGGATAAGGAGGAATACTGATCTAACGGTTATTCATGATTTTATATTTGATGTTAATATGGTAACTGGTATTGGAAGTAGTAGGGCAATCTCTACATCAAAGATTATGAAAATTACTGCAATCAAGAAGAATCGTGATGAGAAGGGGAGTCGTGCTGAGTTTTTTGGATCGAACCCGCATTCGAATGGTGATCTTTTTTCTCGGTCTTCATTGATTTTTTTTGAGATTAGGGTTGCTAAGATTATGATTGCTGCTGATAAAGCTAAGGTTACTGTCGCTGTTGTTGTAACTATTATAATTATTTATCTTGTTTTCACAAATTTCTTGATTGGAAGTCAAGTATACTTTCTTGTATTAGATAAATATTGTTTTATCTTCCTCATCAGTAGATTGAGATATATAAGAATAATCATACTACGTCTACAAAGTGTCAGTACCATGCTGCTGCTTCAAATCCGAAGTGGTGGTTTGATGAGAAGTGTAGTGTTGTGTGTCGTATCAAGCACGTGGTTAGGAATGTTGTTCCGATAATTACGTGCAGTCCGTGGAACCCTGTTGCCACAAAGAAGGTAGATCCGTATGCTGAGTCCGCGATCGTGAAAGGGGCTTCAATGTATTCATATGCTTGTAGTGCGGTGAAGTATAGTCCTAGGAGGACAGTGAAGAATAGCCCTTGAGTTGCTTGGGTGGCATTATTTTCTAGTAGTCCATGATGTGCTCATGTCACGGTTACTCCTGAGGCTAGTAGGATTGCTGTATTTAGTAGGGGCACTTGTAATGGGTTGAACGGTTGGATTCCTGTCGGTGGTCAGGTAGATCCTAGCTCAATTGTTGGGGATAGTCTTGAGTGGAAGAATGCTCAGAAGAAGGATACGAAGAATAACACTTCTGATACAATAAATAGGATTATTCCTCATCGCAGGCCTTTTGTTACTATTTTTGTATGGAGGCCTTGGTATGTTCCTTCTCGGGTTACATCCCGTCATCATTGGATTATGGTTAGGACGGTAATGAGTGCTCCAATTCCTAGAAGTCTGTCGTCGTATTGATGGAATCATTTGACTAGTCCTATTAGGGTTACTATTGCTCCAATTGCTCCTGTGAGGGGCCATGGTCTTTTGTTTACTATGTGGAATGGATGGTTTTCGTGTATTGACATTAATTGACTTCTCTAGAGTATAGGGTTCTTAAGATTGCAAATACATATGACTGAATAACTGCTACCGCGGCTTCTAGGATTAGTAGTAGGATTTGTGCAACAATTAATACGGTTAATAATGTATGTCTTATGGATGGTCCATTATTCCCCAGTAGGGTTAATAATAAGTGTCCTGCGATTATGTTTGCTGTTAGTCGTACTGCTAGGGTTCCTGGTCGGATTAAGTTTCTGATTGTTTCAATAATTACTATAAATGGTATTAGTATAGTTGGCGTTCCTTGTGGAACTAAGTGTTCAAATATATGGTTGGTGTTTTTAATTCATCCGAATAGTATAAATCTTAATCATATCGGTAGGGCTAGGGTTAGGGTGAGCGTTAGATGTCTTGTTCTGGTAAAGATGTATGGGAATAGCCCTAGAAAATTGTTTGTTAAGATTATTAGGAATAGGGAGGTTAAGATGAATGAATTTCCTTTATTTTCATTTCCCTTTCTTAAAATTGTCTTTATTTCCTGGTGTAGCTTACTTATTAATAGTCTTACTATTATGTTGTTTCGTGATGGGATTAATCATATTCTGGTTGGGATTAGTAGGAGCCCAATAGCTGTTCTTGTTCAGTTTAATGGTAGGCTATTAATTTCTGTTGTTGGGTCAAAGATTGAGAATAGATTTCTTATCATTTTCAAATTGTTTTGTGGATGTTAATAGATTTTTTTGATTTTCTTTGCTTATTTGGTGATTGGGTGAAATAGTTTATGATGTTAAATATTAGGAATGTTGCCATAAATGTAATATATAGTAAGGTTCATTCTATAGGTATTATTTGAGGTATAAAAGGATATCTTTATGATCATTTCAGTTTGACATTCTGATGTTATTTGGTTAACTAATCCTTTGTCATCAGAGATACTTGCTAGGATACCATAGACTGGTTTAAGAGACCATTACTTGCTTTCAGTCATCTGATGATTCTCTTGTATTTGATACTCAGTTAATGAATTGATTTGTTGATACACTTTCAATTACAATGGGTATAAATCTATGGTTTGCCCCGCAAATCTCTGAGCATTGTCCATATAGAAGGCCTGGTCGGTTAATTGAGAATCTTATCTGGTTAAGTCGTCCTGGTGTGGCGTCTGTTTTTACTCCTAGTCTTGGTACTGTTCATGAGTGTAGTACGTCTGCTGCTGTTACAATAATGCGAATTGGTGAATTTATTGGTAATACCACTCGATTGTCTGTATCTAGTAGGCGGAATGCGTTGATTGGTTGGTCTTCTTGTTGGACTATATATGAGTCGAATTCTAGTTTTGTGAAGTCTGAGTATTCATAACTTCAGTATCATTGGTGCCCTACAGTTTTTAGTGTTATTACTGGGTTGTGGATTTCGTCCATTAAGTATAGTAGGCGTAGGGATGGAATTGCAATGAATACTAGGATAATTGCGGGTGCAATTGTTCATAGGGTTTCAACTATTTGTCCTTCCAGCATAAACCGTCTGGTTTGTTTATTTTGGATAATTATGATTATTGTATAAAATACTGCGGTAATAATCATTAGTATAATTATTAATGCATGATCATGGAAGAAGATTAATTGCTCTATGACGGGTGATGCTCTATCTTGTAGTGTTAATTTTAATCATGTTGCCATTATTCTAATGAAAGTTTAAACTTTATTCGTGGAGCTTAAATCCACCGCACTTATCTGCCACGTTAGACTTAAATTAGTTGGTTAGGGAAATGGTTGGTAATTCTGAGTATCTGTGTTCTGCTGGTGGAAGGTTTTGTAGTCATTCTACTGAGTTTCTTGTATGTGTAGGGAATAGAATTGGTCGGTTTGATGTAATTCTTTCTCATATGATGAATAGAAATATTATTACTCTTACGAATGAGATTGTTGATCCTATTGATGAGATGATGTTCCATGTAGTATATGCATCCGGGTAGTCTGAGTACCGTCGTGGCATACCGGCTAACCCTAGGAAGTGTTGTGGGAAGAATGTTAGGTTTACCCCTACAAATATAACGGTAAATTGAGCCTTTAGTCATTTAGGGTTTATTGTAAGCCCAGTAAATAGTGGGAATCATTGGACAAACCCGCCTATGATTGCAAATACTGCACCTATTGACAATACATAGTGGAAGTGTGCTACTACATAGTAGGTGTCATGTAAGACGATGTCGATTGATGAGTTTGCTAGTACTACTCCTGTAAGCCCTCCTATTGTGAATAGGAATACAAAGCCTAGGGCCCATAAGCAGGCTGCTCTGTATGTTATTCGTGTTCCATATATTGTTGCAAGTCATCTGAAAATTTTAATTCCTGTTGGCACTGCAATGATTATTGTCGCTGATGTAAAATATGCTCGTGTATCAACATCTATTCCTACTGTAAATATGTGGTGAGCTCATACTACAAATCCTAGTAACCCAATTGCGAGTATGGCGAAAATTATTCCTAGGTTTCCAAAGGCTTCCTTCTTCCCTCTTTCATGGCAAATGATGTGGGATACTATACCAAATCCTGGTAGGATGAGAATGTAAACTTCAGGGTGTCCGAAGAATCAAAATAAGTGTTGGTATAAAATTGGATCACCTCCTCCTGCAGGGTCAAAAAATGATGTATTTAGGTTGCGATCTGTTAATAGCATCGTAATTGCTCCTGCTAGCACTGGTAGGGATAGCAGCAGTAGTAGGGCAGTGATTGCAATTGACCATACAAATAGTGGAATACGTTCGGGTTTTATACTCTTTGGCTTTATGTTAATTGTTGTTGTAATAAAGTTTACTGCACCTAGGATGGAGGAGATTCCTGCTAGGTGTAAAGAGAAAATTGCCAGGTCTACCGATGCTCCGGCATGAGCGATGCCTCTTGCAAGGGGAGGGTAGACAGTTCAACCTGTTCCTACACCACTTTCTACCGTTCTACTAGTGAGTAGTAGTGTTAGAGATGGTGGGAGCAGTCAGAATCTTATGTTGTTTATCCGTGGGAATGCTATGTCTGGTGCTCCTAATATTAAGGGTACTAGTCAGTTTCCGAAACCACCAATCATGATTGGTATAACTATGAAGAAAATTATAACAAAGGCATGGGCTGTAACGATTACATTGTAGATTTGATCGTCTCCAATTAGAGATCCTGGTTGTCCTAGTTCTGTCCGAATAAGTATTCTCAGCGATGTTCCAACTATTCCTGATCAAGCTCCGAATACGAAGTATAAAGTTCCAATGTCTTTGTGATTAGTTGAGAAGAATCATCGGGTGAAAATTAGTGGGGTGGCTGAGATAAATAAGTAGGCGATAGGCTGTAAATCTATTTAGGGGCATTTACGTTGCTCTTCCACTACAAGTTCTTTTTGGGAGCCTTGTATTCATTTTGTGATTACAGAATGCAATTCTGTAGGGGTGGGTTAAAATACTTACCAAGGCCTAAAGGAAGCCCTTTATTTATAGCTTTGAAGGTTATTAGTTTGCTTTTAACTTAAGGCCTTCAATTTAGTTAACGTTGATGATGACTGTGCAGATTGCCATCCCTGTTAAGGAGATTGATGATAAACCTACTGCTGTAATGTTTTTTATTGTTTCGTTTTTGTGGGATTTCAAGTTTCACTTTGGCTCCACGCTTAGGATTATGAATCTTGAGTATGAGATTTTTAGGTAGTAATATAAAGTGATTAGTGAGGTTACCACTACGATTGTTGCTAGTGGGGCTATATTATTTGTGATTATAGCTTGAATGACAATTCACTTAGGCAGAAATCCTAAGAATGGTGGGAGCCCACCTAAGGATAGCAAGGATGTGAATATTATAAATTTTGTTAGTGTGGTTTCTTTGTTTGTTAACATGGTTTGGTTAATAAAAGATGTTCCGGACAGCTTGATGGCCGATACTACTGTTAGTACCAGGGTAGAATAAACTATAAAGTATACTATTCATAAGGACTCGCTTGTAGTTAATGCAATTAATATTCATCCAGTGTGATTAATGGAGGAATAAGTTAGAATCTTTCGTATTGAGGTTTGGTTTAATCCTCCAATTGATCCCACTATTGTTGATAGCAGGATAATTCTTAATGTGAAGGCATTGATTTCAATCAGGTATGACAGTAACATCAATGGGGCTGCTTTTTGAATCGTTATTAGTAGTGCACAATTTTCTCATCTTAATCCTTCCATTACTCCTGGGAATCATCAGTGAAGGGGGGCTGCTCCACTTTTTAACAGGAGGGGGGTACAAATGATTATAGACGTATATGTGCTTCTTTCTAACGTGAATAATTCTTCTGTTAAGGTTTTCATTACAACTATGAAGAGTAATGTTGCTGAGGCTAGTACTTGTACAATGAAATATTTTAGTGAGGCTTCTGTGTTATATATATTTTTAACGTTGGATATCAGTGGAATAAATGATATCAAATTGATTTCCAAGCCTATCCATGCTCCTAGTCATGAATTGGAGGACACAGATATTAATATACCCCCTGTTAGAGTGGTTAGTAGGAGGATTTTGGTTGAGTTTCTGGGCATCAGAGAAGAGAGGTTAATGCTCTATTTATGGGGTATGAACCCATTAGCTTGATTTAGCTTACTTTTCTATGGTTAGGGTTTAGTGTTTACATCTTGGTGTATGGTGCACGGTAGCTTTTGATGCTTGAGGGGGATAGTTTGATTCTGTTAGATGTAATGAAGGTAGTTTAAGTTTGTACTACATATTTTATCCTATCACGATAGCCCTTTAGTCAGGCTCATCATT